CAACCACACATTGTCTAACCAAATCCAATTCTCTCTCGAGACGTTCAAATCCGATTCGTGCTGATTCTTCCCCCAACTAACGAAGAGATCTTGGCGGAATTGCCACATATGAAATTGAGCACAATTTTGCAAAGAAATACCCCACTTGTTTCTCGAGAAGAGATGGGAAACATGCTCAATATTATTGGATTGCATAGTTGCCCCAGCTCCTTGTTGTTTGAAGAAACTCTCCCCCTGAATTGGTCTTTTTTCACGAAAAGCAGACATGAGATAACAAATCAAGTCTTTCCCTAAGATTTCGAATAGCTGTCCCGAATTCGAGTTGATTATGTTTCGTTTCTTCCTCGGAGAAAGACGATCAAACAATTCCCAATCATGGTCCTTGCGGATCGGATCATCCGTATAGGATAAAAAAAGAAACTCCAGATATTTGCTATCTTTCTCTTTGAATGAGATCTCAATTCCAGCTACGGTTTCCTTAGATATCTGACAACTAGAATCCCTCTTTTTTCCGATCCGGTTCCTCCACCACCGCGAACCCCGGTTAGATTCAGGCATGATACGCTTTTTCTTTATTGGGAGAACCCAAGTACTCTCTTGCGGATCCATGAAACAACTCTCAGAAACCTTTTTCCCTTTTGGAAGATACAGGAGCGAAACAATCAACCTATTTCTATTGGAAGACCAAAGAGATTCTTCCAATGTCTCCTTTCTGGGTCCAATGGAATTCATAGGTATAGGAAGAAGCCCCATCAAATAGAGATTTTTTCTTTCGACCATCTTTCGATTGTTAATACGAGATATAAGGACCACTACTACAAGCAGTACTACACCTTTGATCGTGAAATATCGATTGCTTGTTGCACCCTGTGAATCACGTGAAAGTAGGATACTCCAAATTCGGGGGTCAAAGAGTTTCATAAAACGTTCTTGGTGGAAAAAAATGTGAGTGAAAGATCCCGCTGAATCGAATTTGATCCATGAATCTAAGAAATAGTGAGAATTCTTGATCTCTCTCAATATCTCTCTCAATTCGAATATCCAGGATTTGAATTGATGTCGTTTCATTGATTCCTCCTAAAGATTTCATTTCAATTGGAATTTGGTTATTCACGATGTACGATGATCCCTGTTAAGCATCCATGGCTGAATGGTTAAAGCGCCCAACTCATAATTGGCAAATTCGTAGGTTCAATTCCTGCTGGATGCACGCCAATGGGAACATTCAATAAGTCTATTGGAATTGGCTCTGCATCAACGGAATCTCATAATCCATACATAGCGAATTGGTACGGTATATTCATACCATAACATATGAACAGTAAGAACTAGAATTCTTATCGATACTGGAACTCATAGGGAAGAAAATGGATTTATGGATGGAATCAAATATGCAGTCTTTACAGAAAAGAGTATTCGGTTATTGGGGAACAATCAATATACTTCTAATGTCGAATCAGGATCAACTAGGACAGAAATAAAGCATTGGGTCGAACTATTCTTTGGTGTCAAGGTAATAGCTATGAATAGTCATCGACTCCCGGGAAAGGGTAGAAGGATGGGACCTATTATGGGACATACAATGCATTACAGACGTATGATCATTACGCTTCAACCGGGTTATTCTATTCCACCTCTTATAGAGAAAAGAACTTAAAGCAAAAGACTTAATAACACGGCAATACATTTATACAAAACTTCTACCCCGAGCACACGCAATGGAGCCGTAGACAGTCATCAAGTGAAATCCAATCCACGAAATAATTTGATCTATGGACAGCATCGTTGTGGTAAAGGTCGTAATGCCAGAGGGATCATTACCGCAGGGCATAGAGGGGGAGGCCATAAGCGTCTATACCGTAAAATCGACTTTCGACGGAATGAAAAAGATATATCTGGTAGAATCGTAACCATAGAATATGACCCTAATCGAAATGCATACATTTGTCTCATACACTATGGGGATGGTGAGAAGAGATATATTTTACATCCCAGAGGGGCTATAATTGGAGATACCATTGTTTCTGGTACAGAAGTTCCTATATCAATGGGAAATGCCCTACCTTTGAGTGCGGGTTGAACTATTGATTTACGTAATTGGAAGTAACCAATTAGGTTTACGACGAAACCTAGAAATCGATCACTGATCCAATTGGAGTACCTCTACGGGATAGACCTCAACAGAAAACTGTTGAGTAACGGCAGCAAGTGATTGAGTTCAGTAGTTCCTCATAGAAAATTATTGACTCTAGAGATATGGTAATATGGAGAAGACAAAATTGTTTGAAGCGCGCACAGAACCGGAAGCGCCCCTTGTTTCAAAGAGAGGAGGACGGGTTATTCACATTTCATTTGATGGTCAGAGGCGAATTGAAAGCTAAGCAGTGGTAATTAGAAAGACCCCCCGGAGAAAAAGAGAGATGTCTCCTACGTTACCCGTAATATGTGGAAGTATCGACGTAATTTCATAGAGTCATCCGGTCTGAATGCTACATGAAGAACATAAGCCAGATGACGGAACGGGGAGACCTAGGATGTAGAAGATCATAACATGAGTGATTCGGCAGATTTGGATTCCTATATATCCACTCATGTGGTACTTCATCATACGATTCATATAGGAGCCATCTGTCTAGATATCATCATATACATCTAGAAAGCCGTATGCTTTGGAAGAAGCTTGTACAGTTTGGGAAGGGGTTTTTATTGATAAAAAAGAAGAATCTACTTCAACCGATATGCCCTTAGGCACGGCCATACATAACATAGAAATCACACTTGGAAAGGGTGGACAATTAGCTAGAGCAGCAGGCGCTGTAGCGAAACTGATTGCAAAAGAGGGTAAATCGGCCACATTAAGATTACCATCTGGGGAGGTCCGTTTGATATCCAAAAACTGCTTAGCAACAGTCGGACAAGTGGGTAATGTTGGGGTGAACCAAAAAAGTTTGGGTAGAGCCGGATCTAAGTGTTGGCTAGGTAAGCGTCCTGTAGTAAGAGGAGTAGTTATGAACCCTGTAGACCATCCCCATGGGGGCGGTGAAGGGAGAGCCCCAATTGGTAGAAAAAAACCCACAACCCCTTGGGGTTATCCTGCGCTTGGAAGAAGAAGTAGGAAAAGGAACAAATATAGTGATAGTTTTATTCTTCGTCGCCGTAAATAGGAACATTGAAAATCGAATTTTTGGAATTGGAAATAATGTGATGGGCGAACGACGGGAATTGAACCCGCGCATGGTGGATTCACAATCCACTGCCTTGATCCACTTGGCTACATCCGCCCCTTCCCTTATCTAGCTAAAGGATTTTCTATTTTTTCCATTCATCATTATACTTCAGATTAAGATCGAGATATTGGACATAGAATGCCAATCTAAAAAATGGAAAAAAAAAGGAGTAATCAGCCGTGACACGTTCACTAAAAAAAAATCCTTTTGTAGCTAATCATTTATCGGGAAGAATTGAAAAACTCAACAGGAGGGAGGAGAAAGAAATCATAGTGACTTGGTCTCGGGCATCTACCATTATACCCACAATGATTGGCCATACAATCGCTATTCATAATGGAAAGGAACATTTACCTATTTATATCACAGATCGTATGGTCGGTCACAAATTGGGAGAATTCGCACCTACTCTCACTTTCGTGAGACACGCGAGAAACGATAATAAATCTCGTCGTTAGTCGTTCTACTAAGTATTCATGTGAAAAGCCTTATCTTAATCTTCATAGTATTAAGACTTCAGAGTCTTTATCTTATAGTAAGAGTCTAGGTATATTTCTTTTTCTAGTATACTAATATACTAAGACTTAGACTTTTCTGACTTATCTTATACTATACTTCACCTAGGCACTTATCATTCATTGGCGGGGGAGAACTTTTATGATAAAGAACGAAAATTCGGATAGAGAAGCAAAAGTGTTAGCTCAACATATAAATATGTCTGTTTTCAAAGCACGAAGAGTAATTGATCAGATTCGCGGGCGTTCTTATGAGGAAACACTCATGATATTGGAACTAATGCCTTATTGGGCATCTTATCCAATTTTAAAATTAGTTTATTCTGCAGCAGCAAATGCTAGTCATAATATGGGTTTGAATGAAGCTGATTTATTTATTAGTAAAGCTGAAGTCAATAGAGGTGCTATTGTGAAAAAGTTAAGACCCCGGGCTCGAGGGCGTAGTTATCTGATAAAAAAAACCACTTGTCATATAAAGATTTTTTTAAAAGAAAAATCTAAAATTTAGATTTCTATTTAGAAAAAAAAGGATGGAAAAATAATAGAAAAATATGGGACAAAAAATAAATCCACTTGGTTTCAGACTTGGAACAACTCAAAGTCATCATTCTTTTTGGTTCGCAAAACCAAAGAATTTTTCCATGGGTCTACAAGAAGATGAAAGAATACGGAATTGTATTAAGGACTATGTAAAAAAAAATAAGAGAATATCTTCAGGTTTCGAAGGAATTGCCCATATAGGAATTCAAAAAAGAATAGATTTGATTCAGGTCATAATATATATTGGATTTCCCAATTTATTAATAGAAGGACGAACACGGGGAGTCGAAGAATTACAGATGAATGTACAAAAAGAGTTTTATTCTGTAAACCGGAGACTCCACATTGCTATCACAAGAATTGAAAAGCCTTATGGACAACCTAATATTCTTGCAGAATATATAGCTTTACAATTAAAAAATAGAGTCTCATTTCGAAAGGCAATGAAAAAAGCTATTGAATTAACTGAACAAACGGGTACAAAAGGAATTCAAGTACAAATTGCAGGGCGTATCGATGGAAAAGAGATTGCACGTGTCGAATGGATCAGAGAAGGCAGGGTTCCCTTACAAACAATTCGCGCTAAAATTGATCACTGTTCCCATACAATTAGAACTATCTATGGAGTCTTAGGCATTAAAATTTGGATATTTGTAAACCAAGAATAAGAAAATAAAAAAGAAGAATAATGGGCCTTTCTTTATCTCGCTATTCTGCTCATCGATAGAAAAAATTTAGAAACTCTTTTCTTCTTTTTTTTTTTAATCAAAGAAAAACGAAGAATTATAATTCTATAAGGTTGAATAAAAATTTGATTTACCCTTTAATTTAAATATTAGTATAATTGCTATGCTCAGTGTGTGACTCGTTAGTTTTTTCTTTAGAGTTTAGAATAGAGATTAAAAAAAAGGCTGACCCCACTATAAACTTAGTAGCTATCAAAACTAAAGAAACTCAAAACTAATAACCAACTTCTTGATTCGTATTGTCGAGATCCCAAGAAACAGTCAATATATGACTGAATCGATCATATAGTTGTAGCAACTGAAATTCTTTTCATAAAAAAAATCTGATTATGAATTGTGAAAAAAAAAGGGATGTGGAAAAATGGAAGGATGATAGAAAGAGAGAATAAAGATCTCAATGATATATGATTCCCATATGTATGGTTTATGAAAAATTACCCCATAAAAAAGGCAGTGTTATAAAGCATCAACATAAATATACAATTACAATAATTACAATATATTAAAAAATATACAAATAAAAAATAGAAAGAAAGTATAATAAAATAATAAATATAATAAAAGAAATGAAAAAAAAAATACTATTATTTATGTAATAAGATAGAAAAATAGATAATCTAAAGAATAGAAAATAGAGAATAATTTCATAAATAATTTCATAGAGCTTCGGGTTAAGAAAAACTGAGAAGATTTACTCGGAAACAAATAACAGACTTTGTTGAGAGCTCCATTGCAGAGTTCAGGCCTAAACATTAATGGAGAAGCTATGGGAACGATGGAACCTGTGACTACATAGGATTTTATTGAAAACGAAGAAATCCTAAAGATTCATTGGGTAGGATGGCGAAATGAACCAAGAAAAAATGTATTTCTTCTGAAGGGTAATGAATTGACCCTACAAATGAAGGAGGAAAGAGTCAATATTCGTCCGCGAACCTTTTATTTTTGTTGAATTTTTCATTGAAAAATTCAATTTATTGGATGACTATTGGCGTGATTCAATAGAGGTAAAGTAAAATATTTTAGAAATTTTGATAAAAGAAAGAAGCATTATATATAAACAAACTAAACAAACACGCCTAGTTATCTAGTTATATATACAGTTACCTATGTAACAAATTCAATAAAAAAAATTAGTATTAGTATGTATATTCTTTCTTTTGATAGAATGAAATACATAAATACATGTGTATATGTAATATTATTGAATCATTTCATTCGCGAGGAGCTGGATGAGAAGAAATTCTCATGTCCGGCTCTGCAGTAGAGATGGAATTAAGAAAAAACCATCAACTATAACCCCAAAAGAACCAGATTTCGTAAACAACATAGAGGTAGAATGAAGGGAATATCTTGCCGAGGCAATCATATTTGTTTTGGTCGATATGCTCTTCAGGCACTTGAACCTGCTTGGATCACAGCTAGACAAATAGAAGCAGGGCGAAGAGCAATGACACGATATGCGCGTCGTGGTGGAAAGATATGGGTACGCGTCTTTCCCGACAAACCTGTTACTGTAAGACCTACAGAAACACGTATGGGTTCGGGCAAGGGATCCCCCGAATATTGGGTATCCGTTGTTAAACCGGGCCGAATACTTTATGAAATGAGTGGAGTATCAGAAACTATAGCCAAAACTGCTATGAAAATAGCTGCATGCAAAATGCCTATACAAACTCAATTTGTTATTTCAGGATAGGTAAACAAAAGTAAAACAGATTTATTTATCTCTGGACAGACAATATTTCTTTTTTCCATTATCCCTTGCATTTAAATAAGATATTCAAATAAAAATGATATGATTCAACCTCAGACTCTTTTGAATGTAGCGGATAACAGTGGAGCTCAAGAATTGATGTGTATTCGAATCATAGGAACTGGTAATCACCGATATGCTCATATTGGCGATGTTATTGTTGCTGTAATAAAAGAAGCAGTGCCCAACATGCCTCTAGAAAGATCAGAAATAATTAGAGCTGTGATTGTACGCACGTGTAAAGAACTCAAACGTGACAACGGCATGATAATACGATATGATGACAATGCAGCGGTTATCATTGATCAAGAAGGAAATCCAAAAGGAACTCGAATTTTTGGTGCGATTGCTCGGGAATTGCGACAGTTGAATTTTACTAAAATAGTTTCATTAGCACCCGAAGTCTTATAGATGAAAATAGGATATATCCTATCTATATTCTATCTATCTATCTATATATAGAATATAGATAGATAGAATATTCAATATAGAATATAATATTCAAATATATGAAATAGATCCGATTAATAGATTGTGTCTCATGCATATATTTGAAATTTATAAGAATTTATTCTAAAAAAAAAATTCAATAAAAAAGAAAACAAAAAAGAAGCATGTTGATTATATCAAAATGAGGGGGCGCCAATAACTATTGTTCGTCATGGGTAGGGACATTATTGCCGATATAATAACTTCTATAAGAAATGCTGACATAGATCAAAAGGGAAGAGTTCAAATAGTATCTACTAATATCACTAAAAACATTGTGAAAATACTTTTACGAGAAGGTTTTATTGAAAACGTTCGAAAACATCAAGAAAGTCAAAAAAATTTCTTGGTTTCAACCTTACGACATAGAAAGACTAGGAAAGGGAATAAAATAATTTTCAAGCGTATAAGCCGACCCGGTCTACGAATCTATTCCAATTATCAACGAATTCCTAAGATTTTAGGTGGAATGGGAATTGTAATTCTTTCTACTTCTCGAGGTATAATGACAGATCGAGAAGCTCGACTAGAAAAAATTGGAGGAGAAATTTTGTGTTATATATGGTGATTCTCCTGGGATACCCTAATTTTCTCTCGAACTTACTATTTGTAAAATAGAGAGTAGAAGTGAATTATAGAACTCTTCCTCTATTAGTTGATACTTAAAGGGGGTTCCCTGGAATGAAAGAACAAAAATTGATTCATGAGGGTTTAATTACTGAATCACTTCCCAACGGTATGTTCCGAGTTCGGTTAGATAATGAAGATCTAATTCTAGGTTATATTTCGGGGAGAATCCGGCGCAGTTTTATACGTATACTACCCGGAGATAGAGTCAAAATCGAAATGAGTCGTTATGATTCAACCAGGGGACGTATAATTTATAGACTTCGTAAAAAAGATTCGAACGATTAGATCATTCTTTTAAACATACTTTTTGTAGGGATATAATTTGAAGTTCAAAAATGCAATAAACTTATTTTTGTTTCCAAAAAAATTAAAGTAAAAAGTAAGGAATGATAAATATGAAAATAAGGGCTTCTGTTCGTAAGATTTGTGAAAAATGTCGCTTGATTCGTAGGCGGGGGCGAATTATAGTCATTTGTTCCAATCCAAGACATAAACAGAGACAGGGGTAATCCTTCTCAAGTTCTAAATCAAGAACTTTGAAAAGAAAAACCCATGTACATGTAAAAAGAAATATGATCTAATAAAATATGACAAAACCTATAGCAAAAATTGGTTTACGTAAGAATGCACGTATTGGTTCAAATAAGAATGAACGTAGAATACCAAAAGGAGTTATTCATGTTCAAGCGAGTTTCAACAATACTATTGTAACTGTTACAGACGTACGAGGTCGGGTGGTTTCTTGGGCTTCCGCAGGTACTTCTGGATTCAGAGGTACAAGAAAAGGAACACCCTATGCTGCTCAAGCCGCAGCATTTAATGCTATTCGTACATTAGTGGATCAGGGTATGCAACGAGCAGAAGTTATGATAAAGGGTCCAGGTCTCGGAAGAGATGCGGCATTACGAGCCATTCGTAGAAATGGGATGCTATTAAGTTTCGTACGTGATGTAACACCCATGCCGCATAATGGATGTCGCCCCCCTAAAAAAAGACGTGTGTAAAAATTAAGAATTCAAGAGATTCCAAGAGAAATAAATGATTCAATGATCTGATCCAATAATCACAAATAAAAGAAAAATACTAGTATGGTTCGAGAAGAAGTAGCAGGATCCACTCGAACACTACAGTGGAAATGTGTTGAATCAAGAGTAGACAGCAAGCGTCTTTATTATGGTCGTTTCGTTCTGTCCCCGCTTATGAAAGGTCAAGCCGATACAATAGGTATTGCCATGCGAAGGGCTTTACTTGGAGAAATAGAAGGAACATGTATCACACGTGCAACATTTGGAAATGTGCTGCATGAATATTCTACGATAGCAGGTATTGAAGAATCAGTACACGATATTTTAATAAATTTGAAAGAGATTGTATTGAGAAGTAATCTCTATGGAGTTAGGGACGCATCCATTTGCGTCAGGGGTCCCAAATACATAACAGCTCAAGATATCATCTCACCACCTTCTGTAGAAATAGTTGACACGACACAGCATATAGCTAACCTGACAGAACCAATTGATTTGTGTATTGAATTACAAATAAAGAGAGATCGCGGATATTGTATGAAATCCACAAACGACTCTCACGATGGAAGTTATCCTATAGATATTGTATCTATGCCTGTTCGAAATGCGAATCATAGTATTCATTCTTATGGGAATGGGAATGAAAAACAAGAGATACTCTTTCTAGAAATATGGACGAATGGAAGTTTAACTCCTAAAGAAGCACTTTATGAAGCTTCTCGTAATTTGATTGATTTATTGATTCCTTTTCTACATGCAGAGGAAGAGGACATGAATCTCGAGGAAAATGAAAACAGATGGAATCTACCTCTTTTTTCCTTTCAAGACAGATTCACTAATCTTAAGAAAAACAAAAAAGGAATTCCCTTGACATGTATTTTTATTGACCAATCAGAATTGTCTTCCAGGACCTATAATTGTCTCAAAAGGTCCAATATACATACATTATTGGACCTTTTGAGTTACAGCCAAGAAGATCTTATGAAAATAGAATATTTTCGCATAGAAGATGTAAAACAGATATTGGGTACTCTACAGAAGCATTTTGCAATCAATTTACCTAAAAAAAAGTTTTCATTTTAAATCCATTGGACTTTTTTCATTTTTTAGTTTTTAGAAAAAAAAAAGAAGATTTTGAATCTCCGACACGGTCCATATATTTGCAGAATAGATCATAATAAGATTGATGTATCTAAGGAATATCCAGTAAGGGTATCTTCCTTAGATACCTATGTCGTGGTATTTAACGGTTTAATCAATTTGAAAAAGACCTAAAGTTAGGGATTTATCAATAGGTAAAGTTGCTCCAATACCTAACCAAAGAGCTACTGCGGTACCGATCAAAAAGACTGTTGTAGCTACTGGACGACGAAATGGATTTTGGAATTTATTGACATTCTCCAAAAAAGGTACTGTCAATAATCCTATTGGTACTGAAACCATTAAAAGAACACCCAATAACTTATTGGGTACTGTGCGAAGTATTTGAAATACGGGAAAGAAGTACCATTCGGGTAATATTTCCAACGGAGTTGCAAACGGATCCGCCGGTTCACCGATCATTGACGGTTCTAGAACTGCTAAGCCCACATTACATGCAATAGTGCCTAGAATTACTACTGGAAAAATATATAAAAGATCATTGGGCCATGCAGGTTCTCCATAATAATTATGTCCCATCCCTTTAGCCAATTTAGCTCTTAATACAGGATCATTCAAATCAGGTTTCTTTGTTATTTGGATAGGTGAATTCTTGCGGATCCATCCCCCAAAGGAACCGGACATGATAATTTTTTATCATCCGGCTCGAGCAAGAATCAAAAGAATCAAATAAATAGATCCATAGAACATAAATAGGTCCATAGAAGATCTATATTTCATACATATTTACATATTTAATGTAGAATGACTTTATGTAAGAAAAGATTTATCAAATTTCCTTTCTCCGAGTTGCAACGATTCATTGCAAAGAATTCAGTTCTGGCAACAAGGAAATGCTCAATATCCAAGTAGGCTTAAAAATTTGATCATGATCAAGTGCTTTTTGGATTGTCTCATGTCTTTTGGTTGGTATTTATCCCCACAACATCTCGATTGTATTACATACAAAAATACAAAGTTTTTACTTGTTATTAATAAAGTCTAGCCCCTGTTCTTCCTTAGATCCCTTATTTAACTCCGATAGTATCCTAAATCAGGGTCGATGCAGAGGAAATGAATGCATCTACATACTATAAAAAACTTCCTAAGATTACTATCAATTAATTAGAATATAGAATAAAATTCCTAAAAAAAAATAAAAATCAAACAAAGTGGAATAAATAGAACATTGGATCATTCCACATCACTTATTCTAGTTCTAGGGATTTTACGGAGCCTTTTCATGCATGACATGATTCGGGTATGGTATGATCATAGAAAATATTCTCCTCAAGCGAACCGGCCTATCCTATGTTACATAAAGGGACTTACGTGATGGTTGGATGCGGAGACACATTGGGTTTTTAATTTCAACGTGGCGGATAAAATCATATATCTGCATGGACCAATCAATAGTTCAAGTCACACACTCCCATAATCCATCCTCTTTTAGTTTAGGAAAATCTACTTCAACTATTCGATTCGTATCAAATAAACAATACTTCAGAGTTGAATAGAAGTATCCAAATAACATGCCTTATTTTTCAATAATCCATATTTGTAGCAATGAAAGACTCTTTTTCCTCCCCGATATGATAAATTACAAATATCTATGATCTGCCTTCTCTATAAAGGACCCGAAATACCTTGCTTACGTATCATTGGAAAGTGCATTAACATAAATATGGTAGTAAGAAGAGGCAATACAAAAGTATGTAAACTATAAAAACGAGTTAAAGTGGATTGGCCCACACTAGCACTTCCACGTAATAATTCTACCAAAGGCGATCCTATTATAGGAATAGCTTCAGGCACGCCTGTTACAATTTTTACTGCCCAATAGCCAATTTGGTCCCGAGGTAAGGAATAACCAGTTACGCCAAAAGATGCGGTCAATACGGCCAGAACCACCCCTGTAACCCAAGTTAATTCGCGGGGTTTTTTAAACCCACCCGTAAGATACACACGAAATACGTGCAAGATCATCATTAGAACCATCATACTTGCTGACCATCGATGAACTGATCGAATTAACCAACCAAAGTTGACCTCAGTCATTATGTATTGAACAGAGGAAAAAGCCTCTGTAACAGTTGGACGATAGTAAAAGGTCATAGCAAAACCCGTAGCTACCTGTACTAAAAAACAAGTAAGCGTAATCCCCCCTAGACAATAAAATATGTTGACATGAGGAGGAACATATTTACTAGTTATATCATCTGCAATCGCTTGAATCTCGAGACGTTCCTCGAACCAATCATATACTTTATTGAGATAGGTAACCGAAGAAAGACTCCCCCTCTGAGAGCCGTATATGAGAATTTCATCTCGTACGGCTCAAGCCAAAACACACAAATACTGGTTTCAACGGATATGGAATAGAGAGTTTAAAACTTCTTGTGGCTTAGCCGCTTGACTCGATTTGACCCAAAGATACGAAGTAATAAAAATCCGGAATCTATTCTTTGTGATGATAATGCCAAGAAATACAATCTCAAGTTGGCTCATCCATCTTTCTTTATGTTAATCGTGACAGGCCTCTTGAATCTTCTCTTCCCTATCTTTTTTTTTTTTTATAGGAATTCTCTTGTTGAGACCCTATGAATCAATTGAAACCTCAGATTCATACTAGAACCACGATGATTTAAGAAAACCAAAGCTAAACTCAAAGGTTTTCTGAGTAAAAACCATTTGATCATCACTTCTTTATTAATGAATGTAATAACTCAACAAAATCTAGAGAAAGAGGTTTATTTCGGTCAAAAGAAGTATGAAGGAAAAATTGTTTGATTTAGAAAAGACGTATTTCCATTTTTTTAATCCGGTTGCGAGGTCTGAATAATAGGTATGAATCATAGTTCAAATCTTTCTTTTTTTGCTCTATTCTATATAATCCGTGCTCCAGAGACTAGAATAAATATCTGACGAGGTAGAATCATCTTGATAGAGATGACAGGTCCATTCTCTGTATTATCAATAGGATCAATTAAAACAAGTCACACGCTCATATTCCGGAAATGAAATATCGAAACAAATAAATTTCACGATCGAACTACCAGAATGGTCTATAAATCCAAGTCCTAGTTTTTATGAACTAATTAATGGAAATTCCATCCAGTAAAACAGATGAATTATAAATTTCTAAAATAATAGATAGAAATATTGCAAATAGAGCCATTGCAACTCCCATAAGTGGTGTAGTCCCCCACCCTGGAGCTACTTTTCCATATTCCGAATTCAATGGTTTCAATAAACTCCCTACGCCAGTTCGTCTTGGCCCAGATCTAGAACTACTCTCAACGGTTTTTGTAGCCATAAATCCTCTTTCATCATGGGTTAAAATCTGTTGACTTTGTATACCATTCCGTTGTAGTTGTAAATAAACGACATTATCGTGAACCTTTGTGATCTTGAAATTATCGAAAAAAATGGAAACAGCAACCCTAGTCGCCATCTCCATATCCGGTTTACTTGTAAGCTTTACTGGGTATGCCTTATATACCGCTTTTGGGCAACCCTCTCAAAAATTAAGAGATCCCTTCGAAGAACATGGGGACTAGTTGAAGTAATGAGCCCCATATGAATATTGGGGGCTCATTACTTCAATGGAAATAATGAAAAATCATTTCATTTTTTTAGTTGGAACTTTAGGCGGTTCTCGAAAAAAGATAGCGAAAAAGATTATCCCTAAAGTCGAAACTAAGAGGAATGTATAAACCAATGCTTCCATAGATTTGATCGTGGTTTACAATTATAGCTTCCACACCTATTCGTTATTCGTTTTGGATTATTTACTAAATAAATTCTAAATTGAGATTTAGAATTGACTCACAATTTACTATTAGTAACTATTACTATCTATAATTTATATCTATAATAGTATTTAGATACTAGAATCTAGATATAGTCATATCTTATTACTATTAGATTCTAGATTATCTTAGAATATTCTATATTCTCATTTTTATATTCTAATTTTTCTATATTATTATAATAGTCTAATAGAATATATTATTCTATTTATACATAAAACTAAGAAAAATAGAGAAAGAAAATCTAAATCTAAAATAAATTAAAATAAATAGAATTAGAATATAGAATATTATGAAATAGATAATAGATTCAATTAATATAGAAAATATAATAGAAAATAGAAATTCTAGCTTAATTCTAGAAATTAACAAATTAGAAATACTAAATAGCTAAATACTATATATGAATCTAATATAAATTTAGAATATATTTAGACTAGAAATAAGAAATACTAGAAAAAAATAGAGGCAAAATATGGCAAAGGAATTTTGTATCAGACTACTTGTCTCCTTGTAGTTGGATCTCCAATTTTTTGGAATGCTCCAAATTCCACTTGAGCATCCAAATCTGGATCAATACCGGCAAAAACATCTCTGAACAAGGTTCTGGCGCCGTGCCAAATGTGTCCGAAAAAGAAGAGCAAAGCAAACGTAGCATGCCCAAAAGTGAACCAACCCCTTGGACTGCTACGAAAAACACCATCGGATTTCAAAGTAGCCCGGTCTAATTCAAAAATTTCACCTAATTGGGCACGTCTAGCATATTTTTTCACAGTAGCAGGATCACTATAAATGACTCCATTGAGTTCGCCACCATAGAATTCAACAGTTACCCCTACTTGTTCAACACTATACTTGGATTCTGCTCTTCTAAAAGGAACATCGGCCCTCACAATTCCGTCTCCATCTACCAAAACTACCGGAAATGTTTCAAAAAAGGTGGGCATACGACGTACAAAGAGTTCGCGCCCTTCTTTATCTCTAAATAGGGGGTGCCCTAACCACCCAACAGCTATTCCATCCCCGTTATCCATTGAACCTGCTCTGAATAATCCCCCTTTCGCCGGATTATTACCAATGTAATCGTAAAAAGCTAATTTTTCGGGAATTTTAGCCCAAG